GACCGGGGCCTTTTATCATGACTTCGGCTCGTTGCATACCTTGATCCACTACCGTCCGAATAGCATTTCCTGCTGCGGTTTGTGCCGCAAAGGGTGTCCCTCTTCTTGTACCCTTGAATCCACAAGTACCGGCGGAGGACCAAGAAATTACCCGGCCTCGTACATCTGTAACAGTCACAATGGTATTGTTGAAACTTGCTTGAACATGAATAACCCCTTTTGGTATTCTACGCGCACTCTTACGTAAACCAATACGCCCATTCCTACGTGAACCGATTCTGGGTGCGGGTTTTGCCATATTTTATCGTCTCATAAATATAAGTCAGAGGTATATGGATATATCCATTTCATGCCAAAACGGATCTTTTCCGCTTTTTTTTATTTGTATATTGGGTCCCTTAGGGAGTCTCTTTTATTTTATAAAGATTATCCTTGTCTTTGTTTATGTCTCGGGTTGGAACAAATTACTATAATTCGTCCCCGTCTACGGATCAGTCTACATTTTTCACAAATTTTACGAACGGAGGCCCTTATTTTCATATTTGTCATTCCTTAACTGAATTTAAAATTTACTTATTTGAAGAAAATTAGTTTCTGGAAATTTGAAACTTTCGGATTGTATCCCTCCGAAAGGAATATTGAAGTTGAAAAAAAAAACCACCTAATCGTTTGAATCCTTGTTTCGGAGTCTAGAAACTATACGCCCTTTGGTTGAATCATAATGACTTCTTTCAATTTTTACTCTATCTTCCGTTGGTATACGTATAAAACTACGTTGAATCCTTCCTGAACCATAACCTAGAATCCGATCTTCATTATCTAAATGAATTCGAAGCATACCATTCGGAAGTGATTCAGGAATTAAACTTTCATGAATCCAGTTTTCTTTTTTCATTCGCGGTAAAACCTCCTTGAAGTATTAACTAATGTAAGAGGAGAGTGAGAATAGAAACCCGTTCTTTATCTTTTTTTTTCACAAATAGTAAAGTTCCATATCTTAATTTGGATATAAGAAAGCTTACCATATATAACACAAAATTTCTCCGCCGATTCCTTCTAGTCGGGCCTCTCGGTCCGTCATTATACCCCGAGAGGTAGAAAGAATTACAATCCCCATCCCACCTAAAATTCTAGGAATTCGTTGATAACTAGAATAGATTCGTAGACCGGGTCGACTGATCCGTTTTAAATTTAAAACAGTTTTACATGGACCTTTCCTATTCCTTCTATGCCGTAGGGTTAAAACCAAAAAATATTTGTTGTTTTCCTGATGTTTCCTCACATTTTCAATAAAACCTTCTCTTAACAGTATTTTAACAAGGTTTTCGGTGATGTTAGTAGATGGTATTCGAACTGTTCCTTTTCTATTCATGTCAGCATTGCGTATAGAAGTTATTATATCAGCAATAGTGTCTTTACCCATGATAAATTAAAATTATTGTTACCCCCGAACTTTGATATAATCAACATGCTTTTTTCTTTCTATTTTATGAATCGTTAAAGATATATGCGTGAGACAAATTTACTAATTAATCTAGTTTACTCTATTCATATTTTATTCAAATGCTATAATAGCATTAGAGTCTCCGTTTTATTAGACTTATAATACTTCAGGTGCTAATGAAACTATTTTAGTGAAATTTAACTGTCTCAATTCCCGTGCGATCGCACCAAAAATTCTAGTTCCTTTGGGATTTCCTTCTTGATCAATAACAACCGCAGCATTGTCATCATATCGTAGTATCATACCGTTGTCACGTTTGAGTTCTTTACAAGTACGTACAATTACAGCTCTGATCACTTCGGATTTTTCTAGAGGTGTATTTGGTATTGCTTCCTTGATTACAGCAACAATAACGTCACCAATATGAGCATATCGTCGATTACTAGCTCCTATGATTCGAATACACATTAATTGTCGGGCCCCGCTGTTATCCGCTACATTTAAGTGGGTTTGAGGTTGAATCATATCATTTTTTTTTATTTGCTCTTTCACTGCGAAGGGGCTAAGTAAAAAAAGAAATATTGTTTGTCCAAAACAAAAAAAAAAAGAAACCTATAATTTTGTTTTTTTTTTTTCATTCAAAAGATTTCTTTTCTTCGGTTATACATTCTTATCCCGAAATAATGAATTGCGTTCGTATAGGCATTTTGGATGCCGCTATTGAAATAGCCTTTCTGGCTACATTTTCTGCTACTCCACCCATTTCATAAAGTATTCTACCCGGTTTAACGATAGCTACCCAATATTCGGGAGATCCTTTACCGGAACCCATACGCGTTTCCGCGGGTCTTACTGTAACAGGTTTGTCTGGAAATATACGTACCCATATTTTTCCGCCGCGGCGTATGTTTCGTGTCATTGCTCGCCGCCCTGCTTCTATTTGTCTAGACGTGATCCACGCGGGTTCAAGTGCCTGAAGAGCATATCTACCAAAGCAAATACGATTACCTCGATAAGATATTCCTTTCATTCTTCCTCTATGTTGTTTACGGAATCTGGCTCTTTTGGGGTTATAGTTGATGGTTCTTTTTCAATTTCAATTCCATCTCTACTACAGAACCGGACATGAGAGTTTCTTCTCATCCAGCTCCTCGCGAATGAAAAATAACAATTATAACATGGTATACATGTATTTAATGAATAATATACTGAATCGTGGGAGTCTTTGAGATTTTATCTAATATCTAATCTATTAGAAATTTGTATATCTTGTTTTGATAGTTTATATAAAAAAAACTAAACATGTATTCAATTTCTATTTATTTATAGTTATAGATAATTATTTTATAGATTAGTTAGAGATAATAGATAATAATAATAGAATTTCGTTTTATTATAACGAGTATTTATTTTGTTTTGTCTTTTTTATTATCATATTATATTGGATCTATCAAAATTTAGAAATCCAATAAAATAAAAACTTTCGCGGGCGAATATTTACTCTTTCCATATCTATTTCAGTTGTAGGGTTATCCTATGACATGGCCTCTCAGAATAAAAGTGGATTGGTCCCGGGTTCGTTTCGCCATCCTACCCAATGAATTATTAGGATTCGTTTTCAATAGAATCTTCTGCATCCACGGGTTCCGTCGTTCCCATCGCTTCGCGATTAATGGTTAGGCCTGAATTCTACAGCGGAGCTCCTAATGAAAATGAAACGTGTTATTGAGTCAATTTTCTCAGTCTTTGTGGACCCGGGGCTCTTGACTTTTTTTGTTCTATGAACAAATTCATCGAATTATAGATCAATCAAATTAGTATTGATGCTTTATTACGCTATCCTTTATAAGATCGCTCAGAGACCTTACATATTGGAATCATATAGCATTAGTATTCTTTTTCTCTCTTTCTCTCACCCTTCCATTTATCTGCATTCTTTTTGTTATTGCTTCACAACTTAAAATCAGATTGGTTTTTATTTTTTTTGCTTGTTTATGCAAACAAAAATTCAGTTGCTACAATGATATGATCAATATATCATATCGTGACTAGTTCTTTAGATCCAGATAATATGAAGCGGTGAGTTGGTTATTAGTTCGATAGTTATTAGTTCATACTATGGGCCAGTCCGTTTTTTTGACTACTAACCCTACAAAAACCAACGAGTCACACACTAAGCATAGCAATTCTATCAATATAAAAAAATGAATTGAATTTTTATTCAACCTTATAGAATTGCCCATTTTTTTTTTGATTTAACAGAAAAAGAATGAAAGAGTTTGTCATTTTTTGCTTTTTTATTTCCGATAGAACGTAAAGACAAGTCAAATAAAGGCTTAGGCTTCCTCGTCTACAAATATCCAAATTTTGATGCCTAATACCCCATAGATAGTTCCAACTGCATAGGAACAATAATCAATTTTAGCTCGAATGGTTTGTAGAGGAACTCTACCCTCTCTGATCCATTCGACACGCGCAATCTCTTTTCCGTCGATACGTCCTGCAATTTGTACTTGAATTCCTTTTGTACCTGCTTGTTCAGTTAATTCAATAGCCTTTTTCATTGCTTTTCGAAATGAAACCCTATTCTTTAATTGTCCGGCTATAAATTCGGCGAGAATATTAGGGTGTCCATAAGGGTTTGTAATTCTTGTAAGAGCAATGTTGAGTTTTCGGTTTACACAATTAATTTCTTTTTGTACATCTATCTGCAATTCTTCGATTCTTCGAGGCCCACCTTTACCTTCTAGTAATAATTTTGGGAATCCCATATAGATTATGACCTGAATCAAATCGATTCTTTTTTGAATCTTTATGCATGCAATTCCCTCAACACCAGAGGATATTTGAATATTTTTTTGTACATAATTCTTGATCCAATCTCGGATTTTTTGATCTTCTTGTAGCCCTTCGGAATAATTTTGTGGTTGTGCAAACCAAAGAGAATGATGACCTTGGGTTGCACCAAGTCTGAAACCAAGTGGATTTATTTTTTGTCCCATAATCTCCCAATACTATATATATCATGACACGTCATATCCGTGTACTTACTTATTTTTATTTCTCCATACGTTGCCTTTGAAGTATAATATGGCGTATTTGGCTCCTTTATACTTCCTTTTTTATACTTCCTTTACAGATATATCTTTTAATCCAATAGTTATATGAAAAACGGGTCTTTTTATCGGATAACTGCGCCCTCGAGCTCGAGGTTTTAATTTTTTCACAGTAGTACCCCTTCACGACTTCCGCTTTGCTAATGATTAAACTTGCTTCGTTTAAACCGACATTGTGAATAGCATTTGTTGCTGCAGAATAAACCAATTTAAAAATTGGATAACTCACTCGATAAGGCATAAGTTCGAGTCTCATACGTCTTTCTTCGTATAAACGTCCACAAATCTGATCAATTTCAATTACTCTTTCTGCTTTATTAGCAGACATACATATATGTTTACTTAAAGCGCATATATATTTCGGTATATGGATTCTTCTTTATCATAAGATTTGCCTCTCGCTAATAAACAATAAGCATCTATATTCACTTTTATTAACT